TATGATAGAGTCCCCTCTCTGTCTGTCTCTCCGAGTTTCTACTACTTAGTAGCACTTCTGCTATTCAATCATAGAATAGATTCCGATCAAGCGGAAAAAGCCCTATATTATTAGTAAGCTAGCGCGCCCCTTTCTTTCTCCAAGTAAAGTTTCTCGCTTGTTAGTCTTGCCCCTACCTTTATTTATGGGATATTTGAAGAAGCGCAGGTTTGGAACCCTATACAAGGGCTTTTCTCCAACCTATACAGGTGCTGGTCTCGATCTCGCTTGGTGGTGCCCCTCTCGATGATTGTTGATTCAACATTGATTTTGTGCTTGAGTTGGAGGGCCCCCCCTCCATTCATCGAATCAAGTAATTCGCTATCGGAATTTATTCCGCCGCGAATCTCATGCCATGCTTCTTGTTTCTCCGAATCGGCTCCTAGTGTCAGTCAATCAAGATTCGCCGTCAAGAGAGGGAAGAGCCTTTACTTTAGGTTAGGCCGGTCTCGTCATTCACGCAATTCCCCCGTCCATCGATCGCGCGAGTACGCATCTAGTCAGCACATAGCGAACGAAAAAAGCATTCATCCTGGATTCTCTTCCTCAATAAAAATGTCTATCAATTGATCCCTATTCATTCGGTCAAAGTCTCACCCTTGAGAGGTGCACCATGTTGATAGGAATCGGCAAAGACCCTCTTGTACACATCCTCGAGGGCAGCATTCATGGCAATCATCACTAGTTTCTCCCGAGGGCATGGTATGGCTTTGTTCTTGGTGTTGTTTAATAGATTTCGAGTGCCGCTTTTCCCCGTCCGAGAATCTCCATCTGCTCTAAGTGGGCGAGCTAGAATCCTTATGTCAGGTTGGTTGTTCAAAAGACTTTTTTTCTTTACCCTTTGCATCTTCATCTTTTCGAAAGCCCAGACCCATTCTTCTGGATCTTCATTAGTCCTATTTCAGGTGCAAAGCCTATTCAATAAAGACCTCTTTCTCTCTTTCTTTTCTTTCTCCCCCATTTCTCATTTTGTTGATTGAAAGAGGATAAGCGCTATCCATTGAGTAAAGGAGTTATTCGGGCGGTTGGTGGCCCCCTCGAGAGTTGCGGGTCCTTGCCGCTGCGTGAGTGGTAGCTCACGCTCAAAACTCCTCCGACACGAGTCCTGGTCGTTGCGGTGCGGTCTGTTTCCCGGCTTCGCTTGCGCGATTTGCACTTCTGATTGGTTCCATCCATCCCCGACCCTAATGAATCGAGTATGAAGGGGTCAGTCAGTCAAGCGGTTCGGGTTCTCGGTCGGTTCCCGTTCGCCTGCCCCCCCGTAGTCCATTAGCGGGTAGGGTGGTAAACTTAGAGGGCGCCCGCCTCCTCTTCAGACGTGTCCTCGACAACCTGGCGGCTCTTCGGTCTCCGCTTTTTGGGGCGGGAGTGATTGGTCGCTGGGGTTTCCTTTTCCTCAACCAATTCGGTTGTGTCAGCCCTGAGATTGGTCTAACATTTTGTTATGAGCTGGCTAGACAAAGACGGATTGAAGATAAGATAGATTTGAGTTCAAGTGGCACAGGACCTTCACCTTCGATCGACCATAAGGCGTATTCTACCCTTACCGAATTCATTCTATTGAAGCGTAAAAAGCTCCTTCTCATGTTGCATTTCTTTGGTTTGGAAGTTCCAGAATGTTGTCTGTGGATTTCTAACAAAGGAAAGCCCCCTTATGTTATGCCATTTGATTAATTAAAGTTCCGTGCTGCTCGCCACTCCCCGAGGCCAAGGACGGGGTCGAACCGTCATTCCAGGATTTGCAGTCCGATACATTTCCATTATGTTACCTAGCCAAACCCGCCACCTCATGTGCCAAAGTCAAACGGTTGTTCCTCCTTCCCTGCTCCCTCTTTTTCTACATATGTGGTGGCGGGTTACCAGAGAAGAGGGGACAACTTCTTTCTCCCTTGCCTTGCTCAATTTTCCTTTTCTGATTGAAAGTAGCAAGCCACTCCACTACTGGTACAGAGGCCAGGTAGAAGGTTGTTTCCTCTATATGTTCAAGCAAAGAACAGATCTTTTGTCTTGTAAGCAACCATGCCTATATAATCGAATTTTGCTTACCAAAGTGGTCTTACTAAAAGTAAATAAGCAACCTGTTCCGTTCCATAGGGCCAGCTGCTTTCTTTATCTCGCTTGCCGTTAGTCCGTCTAGCGCCTTTCGGTTGGGGTCCGCCCCGGGGGTTAGACCGCTTGGGTTTTTTTTTATAGTCTCGAAGGCAGTCAACGTGTCAGCCATTCTTCTCCCATTAGACTTGTAAATCTTTGTGTGCTCTTTTTCCTTCTCTCTTCCTGTTCTCTCCCTCTACTTTATTTGACAGGGGCGGAGAATACCACTCTATCAATAACAAGAATAAAGTAGCAATTCAGTTTCAAATGGTTTGAGCTTGGAAGCACCCTACTATCTATCGATAGGCGAGAACAGACTGCTATTGGCTGCTTCGCCTATCTATTCTATTATGGCCGGCTTGGAGACATCAGAGGAAGACCGTCATCTCTATCCGGGTACAATCATAGCCCCATTCATTCGTTGAACCTTGGGGATAACCATTAGCATTGAGATCAATCACCACACCACCTCTATCATACATACGACATTACATGACGCGAGAGCGCATGGTCAACACACACCTAAAGCGCCTACGTTCCGCTTGCAGCCAATACAACCACAACCTAACTTGCACGAGATTCAACAACCAAAACTACTGGTAGTCCCGAGGGGACGGCATACTCCTTGTATAGTTTTAGCAGTACTGAACAAGCGAGTCATCGGTCCAAAAGACCGCCTTTGAAAAAAAAAAAGGAACTCGCTTAACTCGCTAGGCCTTCGGAACAAAGGTGATTCTGTTCATGCTTCAGATGATCTGGCTAATTATATATATTATATCTAATTATCTACTCTTCTTCTATTAGAAAGGCGAACCTATAGGCCTGTTTTAGCGCGTTTCCACAAAGGTAACCGGTTAGGTTGACTTTGGAAACGCTACTAAGGACCGGTTGGAGAATGAAAAACGTCCGCTAACGCCCACAGGATAAGATCTTTTTTAGATCAGCAACGAATGTCTTGTATCTATGAAGAAAGATTTCTCCCCGGGTTCAGACCCTGAATGCCATACCTTGCTGAAGGCGATTCACGAGAGAACCGCGCATAGTTCCGTTTGACCGAGATGTGAATGCCCGCGATCTGCTCGGTATAGTGATGGATTTCATGGCCGACGTCTAACCGGCACGAATACGCCGACATGAAACGAGTTCCCCGCGGAGCATTTTTTCTTTCGTCCTCGGACGTTTTGTTCGATTCCGGAACTTGCGTTCTCATGCCCGGAACCCTCGCGATTGATTGGGAGAAAGAGCGAGAGCGAGAAAGATGGATTGTTATCCATCGGAAATCGATAGGAATTCCCCCTTCTAATAGATGTTCTGTCTTTCATTATTAACATCCAATCCCATGCTAATAAGAAAAACGAGCGATTGCTAGTCAGCTTTCATTTTATGAAAAAAATGGTAGGGGCTGAGGCTCTGAAGGCTTTCTAACTTGCTTCAATTAGGGAATAGCGCAGATGGATCAATTACGCGGTTCCGCAGCGTCCTCCAACTTGCTGTCCGCTCCCCTTCACTTTCTTTGCTGGACGGGAAGATGCGAATAGCGAAGGCCTTCCCACCACGCGAAGTCAAACCTCGCCGGAGAGAGAGAGGCGAATTGAAAACCGGCCTCAAATCCCTTCGCAATCGCAGGTGAAAGCGGGAAAAAGACGACGAAACCCTTTTTTCTTTCTTTGTCAGCCGACTTGAAAGGTGCTCTCAGTGTACCGCCATACGCACCCAGACATTAGACCAATTGTGGCTGGCCTAACAGTTTCCAGAATGCCGTTGTCATGATGTTGATCCGGCTTCTGCGACTACGGCATCCGCGTAGCTCCGAATACGCGCATTGGAGCTCTTCGCTCGATGTCCCGGGTCGCTCTGTGTTGTAAACCGTCGTCGGGCGGTGGCTTATTTCTAACACCCCCCCCTCTAACAAGAAAGCAAGTAAACTACCTTGTACGTACGCCGCCCACGCGAAGAAGTTCTCCAAAAAGTCAAGCCACCATTATTCAGTGATGAAGCTCTAACGAACGAATCTTATGTGTTTTTCCCAGAGAGAAATCTCTTTCCACTAGAACAAGTCCGCTGCGAGCCGAGCGAACTATCCACCAAGTTGAACTATTGACTATCTTTACTAAGCCAACCGCCCCCTCTCCTATACCCGGCTGCTTCTCGCTCACCAAAGCGTACTTCGTTTAGGAGGTTCACGCAAGTATAGTGCGGCTTATGGTTCTAGTAGCACAAAATATATAAACCATACTATGCTAGTTCCCTCTAGAAGACCCAGTCTGACTATAGTTAGTAGTAGTATAGATTAGTTAGATTCGTAGAACAGAAGAGGAGCCCTTACTTGATATTATATTAGTAAAGCGTTAGCACCCCTATAGAGAAAGGCTCTCTTCTGGATAGCTGCGAAGCCTTCGATGTTGGTATGGAGACTTTGTTTGCTTCCCGTTCGCTGAACAACCCCCCTGTTGCAACACTTAACTATGTGCTTCAAAGGGCGAACTCCACCTATTTTTGAGCTATTGAATTAGGCGATCCGAAAAAAAAGATCTTTCTCACCCCCCTCTATCAGAAAGGGAGGCTTGGCTCTGAAATGGTGGTAAGGCAAGCTGTATGTATCTAGGTAGAAGTAGACCTCGAGCTCCGGGGCTTTAAGGGATATGGCAGGTTTGGAACCCTAACCCAGACCAGGAAGGGAACTATATCCTTAATCCGGGTCAGACTATCACACACGAGACTCGCCTGGGCCGAGACCAACTCACTTCTCTCTCCTTAACGTCTGGTACCATTGCCCCGCCACTCTGCCTGTCTTCTTGTGGCCGGGCCGGGTCATTCTTCACTCCTGTTACAAGGGAGACCTCTCTTCGCATACCGACCCTCCAGTTAGTTCCACTTCTGGGGATAAGCTGAGAACTCGGGGCATAAGGGCCTGCGGTGATTATTAACATGCTTTTCCAGCCCATATCTTCCCACCTCTGGTCACATGAGCTTTCGAGAGCCCGGTCCGGATCTAAACGATTTTTTATCTATGTCTCATGTCTTTCAGCGCAGCGGGATCCAGAGAAAGACAGACCCACCTACCAGTTCTAAGCGGCAAGATCAATCAAACAAAATAGGCTCAAGAGAAGAGCCGGTTTTATTCTTCTTATCTCATCGTATACATCGTAATATAACCCTTTTTTTTTTAATCTGAAAGTACCCTTTCTATTCTTTCTTAGGTAGGCCCACATGTTTTAGGTTATCCGGAAGGAATGGAATGACTAATGTGATTTGAAACCCCTTGGAGAGCTAGGACACTGATTCAAACCACAGTATGGCCAAAGATTTCCTTTAAGCATGTTTTCAGGGAAGCCAATGCAGTGGCTGATGCACTAGCAAATATGGGGCATGGAGTTAGACAGATTAAAAAGCAAACTCTGGACTTTATAGCTTTTCTAAACAGTGGTAATCTTTTGTCAATGCCTGCTGATGGAGTTCCTTTTACTTGGTCAAATAGACAGGAAAGGACTTGATCTTTGAGAGATTAGATAGAACTGTTGTAAATGATTCCTGGTTGTTGCAGTTTCCTGAAGCTAGCCTAGAAAATTTCCCTATTTTAGATTCAGATCATGGTCCAATTGTTTTAACAATGAGGAAAGAGTGTCGTGTTCAAGCAAAGTATTATGCGGATGGGACTTTCCTTACTGCTAAGCTTGGTTGTTCTTCACTCCTTCGGAGCCTGTGCGGCCCCTTCTTTTTTGACAAAAGTGAATTCCCGGATAGGAAAGAAAACAAATACTCTTGATTTAAAGGATGGCACAAAGTAGAAGAAGTGAGGCACTGAAAGTGAGCTTCTACCTTAACGGTTCTTCCTGTCGTGTCGGTTTAGAAGGATTGGTCGGAGCAGCCTTTCTTTATATGTATGTTACTTAGCCTATGTTGATCCATATCCATCTTTCCTGCTGCTGCTTTGTCCTTGAGTAGTGAGGCACGGAGCGAGGCGCCGAAGTCGAATACTAGTTCAGATTAATCGAGGGCTGAGACTGAATACCACTTTTCAGATTAATCAAATAAGGCCGAGGTTCTGAAAGAAAGCGTATCAACGACAATAGCATGAAATACATAACCCTATATATGTCATTATTATGTATAGTAGGCCAAGACAAGAATAAAACGTAGTAAAGGAGTCCTAATTCCCTTATCCTTTTCCGGCACGAATTCTCTATCTCTTTCTTCGCAGTGAAACAAGAAAACCCCTCTTCTGCCTGCCTTGCAGTGAATGAATGAGCCCCAGGCCTCTTATACCACTTTTGGACAGCAAACAAGTAACAACACTTTAACGGAAGAAATAGAGGTTTTTCTCGAGAAGGTTCTGAAAGAACGACTGCCCGGGTAAAATAGACTTCTTTTCTTTGATAATGGCACTAATTACAGGTAAATTAAGAGCTTGAGCATGAGCTTAGATAATATATGTCTTGTTCTCTGCACATGTGCACTGCGCATTACTTGCAAGGCTGGCCGTAGGCCAAAGCCCCTTTAGCATAATCTAGGGACATAATGGTAACTTCCACTGCTCAGAAGTCACCTGCGAATTATGGTCCCACACCGTCAAAGGGGTCCATTTTTCGCGATTGAACGACGAACGTCACGACACACTTGGAAAGTGTTGTGGCGGGACCCACGCATGAGAAACTTGGATAAGAGATAGATAGCGGCCCAAAGGAACGGCCCACGGAGCCCTGTGAGGCCCAACTGACAAATAAATTATTGGACTTAGAGCTCGACCAGAGGCACTGAACGCAGTGAAGTGGGCAGCGAAGAAGTGAGGAAGTGGGGAAAGGTACTTGCCAAGATTCGTAGTAAGAGGAGAGCCACAAATAATAGAAAGACTTGAAGCCAGGTCTTCATCAACATTTGGGGAGCAAAAGAGCCTAGATTTGTCATAACTAACCTCCTGACAGGCAAAAAGAATCAAGACAATCCCTCATAGCATCGGCTTGATCCATAGAAGCTCCAGAAAAGAGGATTAAGTCATCTGCACAGATGAGACACACAGGGGCCATCTTTAGATAGCTTAACAGGCTTCCATCCCCATACAAAGAACAAAAAGGTAAGATTCTGAAAGTAAAGCTTTAGAAACCCTAAATTTTTTCGGAATCTCTTGAGCCACAACTATATTATCAGCGATATGGCGCCCAGGCACAAAGCTCGCCTGTGTAGGAGACACCAATTTAGTCAGCAGGGGTCTCAATCTTCTCATAATCATTTTAGACACAATCTTGTACAAGGTTCTGAAAGAACGGATTGGTCTAGGTTCTTTCATAGAAATGGGGCTTTGAACTTTAGGTATCAATGTAAGTATCATTGATTCCAGCTGGAAAGGGGGCAGTAAGGAAGCAGCAATTATTCACCATATCACAAATATCCTCATGACATGAGTCCCACATCTGTTGAAAGAGCTCGGCAGGCATCCCATCAGGCCCCGGCGCCCTTTAGACTGCCAATGGAAAAGAGACTTCACTTAGAGGGGTGACATCCGCATTTAATCCTTCAAGCTCCTCAGCATCCACTCTAGGAAAGAGATTAAAAATTGGTATGAAAACTCCCACAGTCCACTTCTTACTAAAAAGACCTTTCAAATAAGAAAGAGCAGTAGCCCGCGAATCACTTTTATCAGTCTTCCAATTTCCCTCATCATCATTAAGGCCCTCTACTTCGTAGCCTTCTTTGAGCCAGGTATTCCCGGATTTCTGGAGCCAACGTTCTTGCAGAACCTCTTGGGCAATAACCTCATTATATTCCTTAGTCAGTTCATGCTCCAAATTGACAAGGAAGGGAACACATCTCCTACATAAAATCTTTTTCAATACCCTCCTCCTCTTTTTCCTTCTAATTCCCAAACACATCAACATTCCGCTTCTGAGCAGCAGTAGCAAATTCAGAAACTTTTTGAGAGATAGGAACCTAGTGGACCAAGTTTCTTTGGTGTGGTTCAACCACATGGCCTCAAACCTAAAAGGTTTGTTTAAGGGGGAAGCGGATCACTCTTCAAAAAAAAATTTCCACTCGTCAATCATGTTATTTCTTTCTTTCAGAACCTTCGATTGTCTATTTGATTGTAAGTGACATCTGCCCCTTTTAATTCAGGATGTCGGACAAAAAGAAAAGATGTCGGACTTAAGGAAGGGCAGAAAACCTACTCTATAAAGTCTAAGGTACCGTAACAGACAGCCAAAACTAGAGACAAGGAAGAACAGCTTCCCTTCTGCCCGCATTCACTCACTATAAGAGCAGGGGCTCATCAAGCGCCTTCTTCCACTATATATAACTTGACTTACTATCTATAATACGTTTTTTCAGAGTCGAGCACACTTCGTGACCTCCTAAAAGCAGTTACTTCATACCGATCATGCTACCAGTGGCGTTGTCACAACCATCGATCAACTACTTGATGCTCCGGTAGTATCGTATGATGTCCGCATTACCGACAAAGACCCGCTTCTTGCGAAGTTTGGTATCATGTGGAAGATCTATGATATGGTTGGTGATCATCGAAGGTAAGCTCCGCCGCATTCTCATTCTAAAGTAAGGCCAAGGACTCTTTATTCCCCCATTGAATCGAGATTGGCAATGAGATCAAAAGAAAGAAAAAGGCAATCGTTTGATCGAGGGGGAATCGATGCAGAGTTAGCACTACCTTGCTTCTGCTCTTGCTAGCTAGGGTCTATCAATTCCTTTTTCATAAGGGCGGAATGCAAGAAGGGATTACTTGCTAACGCCTTACGGCTCCTACGTATTTTTGTCCTAGTCTGGGCATCCATATGTGTCAAACTTGGCTACCATGCGTTTGGTTGATCTGGTCTTTCCTGTTTATTTCCCCTCACAGCGCATTCCTTGTCCCCTTCTTACACTATTTCTTCTATTCCTTCAATCTTCTTTTAGCCGGTGCACCGCCACCTTCATTGGGTTTGACCATATTACCACCGTATTATTCACCACCGCCGTCGGATTCCTTCACGTTGTTCAGTGATGAAAATAAAAATGGGTGCCACATTATGTGAAGTGAAGCTTTGTGGGCAATGACAGCAGCAATGACAGCACATGGGCAATTTGGTGTAGGAAGGGATGGAACTTGTAGCCTTGTTCTAGTATAAGTGCATTTGGGGATGGTATGTTTAGTGTTGTGTAATCTAAGTAATGTGGATATGGAAGGAAGACTAATCTAAGTTTAGGGGATAAATGGGGTTTAGGGAGGGTTCTAGCCTTCTAGGGTACTTTAAGTAGTTAATCTTCTATGTTTAACTTTGTTTAGTACGTTGTATTTTTTTGCTCTTTTAATATTGATTAAAAGAGTTATTAGCTTTGTAATGTTTGGTCTATCGTTTATCGGCTCTTCTTTCTGATGTGTAAAGTAGATTTTGCAATGTATCTTATTATTAGATGGTGACTAAGCATTTTCAGCTGTTTAGGCATGAGTGCTGTTTAAGATGGGTTCAAAGCTCAGATCAAAAACAAAAATGTGGGTTCAAAGCCATGTGTCCTAAAAATGAAGAAGTCTTTTGTTCGGACTAAGTCACTCGTCCGACCACTCCCAAGGCGAATAGTTCCCTAGGGGCTCTACCGCGATATGATATATCTCATTGAGAAAGCGCTATCAAAGCCGCTGTCCCAATAGCTTCCACCGAGGGGCCGAGCGCGAGCTTCGTCCAGAGCTTGACCAGGGGATGGTTGAGTGCGCAAGAAAGAAACTAAAGCAAGAACCCGCGGCTCCCCTTTTTGAATACCCCCCCGGAGTGAATTCTTTTCCGCGGGATTTTGGGATTCCTTTCTTTTGCTTGTATCCTATGGAGATGGATTGATATGGAGGGTTTCCACTTCTTACCTATTCACTTCTACTTGAACCGTTCAA